ATTGCAATCCTCACCACGTAACAGTGCACCTACACGTCTTCATCGACGTTGTTTTTCGACCGGAAGATCGAGAGCTAACTATCGAGACTTTCGGCTATCTAGACACATACTTCGAGATATGGTTCATGCATGTTTGTTACCAGGCGCAACAAGATCAAGTTGGTAAGGATCAAAATACTTTTTACGCTTTGTATGGATCTCTAGAATTTCGGATCCGAGGAGGGAGGAGTCTCTTTACCATTCTGTATAAATGGACTAGACTATTTGTATGGATATGGTAGAGAGGCATATCCAATCTTTCGGGCGCGGAGTAGAGCAGCTTGGTAGTTCGTAAGGCTCATAACCTTGAAGTCACGGGTTCAAATCCCGTCTCCGCAACATTGGATTTTGGAAATCGATTTGTGTGATTATCATTACTTAGTAATGAATCACCATTTTTCTTTGGATTTGGTTTGGGATGGGAAAAAATGGAGAGATCCAACTATGAGACTATCGTAATCCACTATATCAAATGATAGATCCGGCGGATAGCGGGAATCGAACCCGTACCTTCTCTTTGGCAAAGAGATATTCTACCATTCAACTATATCCGCATTTTTGATTTTTTCCTTCTTGATACGTACCTATATGTCCACACATATATGATATATAATATATCATATTGATATGTGCCTGGATCATATTTGCGCAGGGCCGGGAGCGGTCTTCCATTTTATTTTAGGAGGATAATACTCAAGTGAGCCTGATTCTATCTAATGCTAATGAACTAATGAATTATTCCTAAGAATGAAATTCTTGAAGATTTCATTTCCACTCCACAAATCCAATCAAAAAGGATGGATTTTACTTCATCTTAATCTTAAGAAAAATTTCAAAAATGGATATAAATGGATTTCCCTATTTCAGTCAATAGAAATCGATTTTTTGATCCATTTTTCGAAATTTTTCTTTTCGTTCCAAGCCGTATTTATTAATCTATAATATGAATAGATCCTCATAGAATCATAATAATGAATGCACATTATTTAGAATAATGAAAAATCCATTTCCACTTTACTGGAGTTTTCTTATTATTGATGCTTTTTCATTACATTATTATAATAAATAGGAAGAATTCAGATAAATAGGAAGAATTCAGTCAAATACTCATCAAAATTTCTCATAATTCATATTGTTTGGAAGGGAAACATTTTTTCTTTGGATCCAGTACTAAAGAAATTCAAGAAATCAAGAAATAAGGGAATTAAGGATAGCTACCAGAAAGACTAATGCAATCCATAACGATGTACCAGAAAATACAAGATTTTTGTTACTTGACCAACCATCTGAAGAAGCAAATACAACAGGTACACTAATCAATAGGATTGATGAGGTTGCAATTAATGCAAAAACAGCCAATTGGAAAGCAATAGTCATACTTGTAATCCTCCAAATTATCATTATCAAAAAATTCACTATACCATTGGATCCCTCGCTTAGTCCAAATTGTGAGAAAAATGCATTATGGAGGGATTTCATCATGAATCAATCAATGGATTTTTTTGAACTGATTACCATTCCATTCCGTATTGCAACTTAGACAGGAAATGCAATTAGTTCAATTTAGTATGTACTTCATATTCATTTCATATCATAAATTCAATATAAATAATATAAATAAATATAAATAATATAAATAAATATAATAAAAATCTAATAAATAATAAATAAATATACGGATCCAAATCCGTATACAGGTGGATCCATCAAAAGGTAGATTCTCATCTCAAATATAGAGTGGAGTCAATAGTTAGTATATGGATTCATATTCATATACGTTTTGTAGGAATCCAATGGAGATTGTCTCCCGGAGAGATGGCCGAGTGGTTGATAGCTCCGGTCTTGAAAACCGGTATAGTTCTTCAGAACTATCGAGGGTTCGAATCCCTCTCTCTCCTTTTGCTCGTGAAATGTTTCTTTATTTCTATTTCTTTTTATTTGGTATAACCTTGTTCCATAAAGAAGAAAGGCTCGGCTAGGTGCCATAGAATAGCCGAGCCAGAAAAAAAACAATAAAAAACAATGGAGAAATCAATCTTAGCTAAGAGGAGTCATGGAAAGAACCGGTTCCAAATCACGATCAATTCCTTTTTCAAATCCTGCTGCAGCTGCACGAGCTCTTCCTGCATGCCATAAATGACCCACAAATAGGAAGAATCCTAGAACAAAATGAGAGGTAGCTAACCAACTTCTAGGAGAGACATAATTGACTGCATTGATCTCGGTAGCTACACCACCCACAGAATTTAAAGAACCTAAAGGGGCGTGAGTCATATATTCTGCCGAACGTCGTTCTTGCCAAGGTTGTATATCTTTTTTCAGCCTGCTCAAGTCCAAACCATTTGGACCCCTGAGAGGTTCCAACCAAGGAGCACGGAGGTCCCAAAAACGCATGGTTTCCCCTCCAAAAATGACTTCTCCAGTAGGAGAACGCATTAGGTATTTACCTAAACCAGTAGGCCCTTGAGCAGATCCTATGTTAGCCCCAAGACGTTGATCTCTAACTAGAAAGGTAAATGCTTGAGCTTGAGAAGCCTCTGGTCCAGTAGGCCCATAAAATTCACTAGGATAAGCAGTATTATTGAACCAGACGAAACAACAAGCAGTGAAACCAAAGACAGATAAAGCAGCTAAACTATAAGACAAGTAAGCTTCCCCAGACCATACAAATGCACGACGAGCCCATGCAAAGGGTTTGGTTAGAATATGCCAAATTCCACCAAATATACAAATGAAACCCAGCCATACATGCCCCCCAATTAGATCTTCCAAATCATCCACACTAACAATCCACCCTTCTCCCCCAAAAGGGGATTTGAATAGATAGCCGAATATCACACTTGGACTAAGTGTGAAGTTCGTCATTTTTCTTACATCTCCTCCTCCTGGAGCCCAAGTATCATATACACCACCAAAATAAAAAGCTTTCCATACTAGAAGAAAAGCACCTATACCTAACAAAATTAAATGAATACCTAAAATAGTGGTCATTTTATTTCTATCTTTCCATACATAACCAAAGAATGGAAAAGATTCTTCAAGAGTCTCAGGTCCAAGAAGTGCATGATAAATACCACCAAAGCCTAAGACAGCAGAGGAAATTAAGTGAAGTACTCCAGACACAAAGTATGGAAAAGTGTCTAAAACTTCCCCCCCGGGGCCTACTCCCCAACCCAGAGTAGCTAAATGAGGTAGTAAAATCAACCCTTGTTCATACATTGGCTTTTCTGGTACAAAATGGGCTACTTCAAATAGGTTCATTGCTCCAGCCCAAAATACAATTAATCCGGCATGAGCTACGTGAGCTCCAAGTAGTTTACCGGACAAATTGAGAAATCTGGCATTCCCGGCCCACCAGGCAAAACCGGTCGTTTCTTGGTCACGGCCAGCAAAAGTGAAAGTTCCATTAAAGAGCGTTTCCACGTGGTAAAACCTCCTCAGGGAATATAAGGTTTTCATGAGGCTGATCCTGAGCCGCCATCCAAGCACGAATACCTTCGTTTAAGAGGATATTTTTGGTGTAGAAAGTCTCAAATTCAGGATCCTCCGCTGCACGGATTTCCTGAGAAACGAAGTCATAGGCACGTAGATTCAGAGCCAGACCGACTACTCCAATAGCACTCATCCATAAACCGGTTACTGGTACAAATAACATAAAGAAATGTAACCAACGTTTATTGGAAAAAGCAACCCCAAAAATTTGGGACCAAAAGCGGTTAGCAGTGACCATTGAATAAGTTTCTTCCGCCTGAGTTGGATTAAAAGCGCGGAATGTATTTGCACCGTCACCATCTTCGAATAAAGTATTTTCCACAGTAGCACCATGAATAGCACATAGTAGAGCTGCGCCTAATACTCCAGCAACTCCCATCATATGAAAGGGGTTTAAGGTCCAATTATGAAACCCTTGAAAAAATAGAATAAATCGAAATATAGCTGCTACACCAAAACTAGGCGCAAAAAACCAACCAGATTGACCCAGCGGATAAATCAAGAATACAGAAACAAAAACAGCAATTGGAGCAGAAAATGCAATTGCATTATAAGGTCGCAATTGAACAGATCGAGCAAGTTCAAATTGACGTAACATAAAACCTATTAGCCCGAAAGCACCATGAAGAGCAACAAAAGTCCACAGACCTCCTAATTGACACCAACGAGTCAAATCCCCTTGTGCTTCGGGGCCCCATAATAGCAACAAAGAATGTGCTAAACTATTTGCAGGAGTAGAAACCGCAGCGGTTAAGAAATTGCAGCCTTCCAAATAAGAACTAGCCAATCCATGAGTATACCATGAAGTTACAAAAGTTGTACCCGTGAACCAACCTCCTAAAGCGAAATAAGCGCAAGGGAAGAGCAATAGGCCAGACCAACCTACAAAGACGAAACGGTCCCTACGTAACCAATCATCCATAATATCGAAGAAATCATTTTCTTCTTTGGTAAATCTACCAAGGGCTATAGTCATAGTTATCCTCCTATTCAATTACTTCAACCATTTCCGAACACCTCATATCATTTCCAGGGCATAGGACAGTTCTATTCTCTATGGACAGTTCTTTGACCAATGCCTCTTCTCATGGGTTTCGAAGATACAAATTATTCTTTTTTCTATTGGACCACAAATCAGCTAGGATCAATCCATGAGTTCGAGTCTTTACTACTTACTACTTAATTACTACTTGCTATTACTACTATTTACTTCACTCGTTTGAACAGCGGTAGTCTTAAAAACCACTGGAATCCTGAATTGTCCTACGACTCTAACTTCATAGTATATCTTTTCACTAACAAGTCAACTAAAAAAACTTTGACTATGGACCTTTTGACTTGACCTTTACTTTATATGGTAGATCACAAGTTACCTCTTTTTGTTTTGTTTTTTCCCATGCCCCTAAATTTCGAAAGAAAAATTTCTCTATTCAATTATGGTATACTGGAAATAAAAAAACCTTTCGTGTATTTGTCTTCTAGTGCATTGACAGAACAACAAAATGGAATTCCTGGAATCCAAAAGAGATATGGAAAGATATGGAAAAAGGAATCATCAAAAGAAACGTTTCTTTGTGGTGTAAAAGAATGGCAATTTCTTCTTAGGAAATAAAAGGAGAAAAAGAAATCGGAAATATTGACAAATTCTTGTAGGATCAAGAGAAATAAAAAAAGTTCATTTCTACAATTTTATCTATATCGAATTGGAATATCAGAATAGCCGATATAGCCACGATTCCATGGGTTAGGTCCACTTACTTTTTATTCATGTTAGGATTTGATGGAAATATAGAAAAGTGGAAAAGTAAAAATACTTTGGTTTGGCAATGAATAATCGGATAGAACCCATATCCAAGGACAAAAATAGGAAGAATGAAAGACGAGGATAACCGCTATATCAGTATAAGGTGGATTCCTCCTAATAAGTGAAGTGCGACTATTTATTACGAAAATGAATAGATCTTCCATTTGATAAATCATCATAATGATAACCCATTCTCATAATGATTACACCCTTTCTTTTTTAATTTCTTTTTTAAAAAGAAATGAAGATTGGAATTTCGTGAAAAAAGCCCCCTATCAGATTTGAACCGATGACTTACGCCTTACCATGGCGTTACTCTACCACTGAGTTAAAAGGGCTCCTTCTTCCATTATTCATGAATTGGTCATTTTTTATTATTGAGTCTACTTTAACCCGTGTATCTATTATAAATACATATATACACGTATTTGTAGGAACTTATTCGGGAATAATAGATTTCATTGATCTAAAAGTAAGAACCTAGAGTTAGGGCAAAATAATTTTTGGATTTGAAAAATTCAAATTCGGACCCATTCTTTTCTGAACTGAAAAAATCCTAAAAATCCTATACAAGAATTCTATATAGAATATATAAAATACAAAATAAGATATATAGAAAATTCTATTCTATATCTATATATAAATACAAATAGATATATATATAAATACGAATAGAAATCATAGAAATTCAAAATAGAAAAAATGTGACTCATCTAACAACATCCGACTAATCTAATATAGAAATAGATATACAAATCTCAAATGGAAAAACTACATTCCATATTCCATAAAGAATAAAAAAAGAATAAAAAGGAAATGAAATACATAGAAATAGTACGATTCATTTATATTTATTTTATAAAGAATCAAAAAAACTTGGATGAATTTTGCAAATATTTTTCGAGTTTAGTCATACTTTAGTCATACTATGACATTATTTATATTGACAATTCCAAAAATGGATCATACTATGATCATAGTATGATGGCAGTCGGGCGGGTATGCCCCCATCGTCTAGTGGTTTAGGACATCTCTCTTTCAAGGAGGCAGCGGGGATTCGACTTCCCCTGGGGGTAGGGTACTACAAAAGGAAGTTGATCATGAATTCTCAATTCTCAAACATCCTAGAATGGATTCTTCCTGGGTCGATGCCCGAGCGGTTAATGGGGACGGACTGTAAATTCGTTGGCAATATGTCTACGCTGGTTCAAATCCAGCTCGGCCCAATAATTCGTCACTCCATGAGTATGATAGAACCCATTTGTCCTACCTAAATATCTGATATGGAATATCATTCTAATATGGACTATTCTATCTATAGAATAATCAAGAGTCTATAGAATAATCAAGAGTTTCTCCCTTCTTTTCCACTTTTCTAAGGATCTAGATTCATGATTTCGAAGTCTGATGAAAGAAGTAAAAAAAAGTTCCTTTTTGTTTTTTTGTTATTGATAGAAAGATTTATTCTCAACCTTAGGTCAATAACAAAACTACAAGATTAGTAGTAAGCCGTGTCACTCTCACTAGAGTCCCTATTCATCTAAATATCATTGTATTTCCGTTCCAATATGGGAAAAAAAGACGATTTGAATGAAACCCATATCTATGCTTTACACCTCACCGGACCGGGATTGTAGTTCAATTGGTCAGAGCACCGCCCTGTCAAGGCGGAAGCTGCGGGTTCGATCCCCGTCAGTCCCGAACTAGAATCCTATGGGCATCTCTCCTTTTTCAGTTCAGCAAAAACGAGAAGATGATAGAGTACTTGTATTTCCTTTCGATACGTATTCCATAGAAAATATTTATCTATTGTACAATGCAAAACGAGGGTTTTACATAATGAACTAACTCTGAACTCTCCTAAATACTTTTTCAATTAAAGTAAGGCACCATCATATCATCATATATTCATATATATTATTCCTTAATCATTAATCATATATATATTATTCCTTCCTTATTCTATATATCCTTCCTTATTCTATATATCCTTCCTTATTCTATATATCTATATATTCTATATAGAATATAGAATATATTCTTTCTCCATTACATTACGAATTCCTATTTTTTCTTCATTATGGTTCATTATAATTATAGATATTTCTCAATTCTTAATTGGAAACAATCGAATTGGAAATTCTTTGTCTCATTTTCATTCAAATTGCACACTGCTTTTTTGATGTATATACGTTAATGTTAATACTCATCCAATCCAAGAATTGAAGATCTTCAGAAAATCAAAAAATCCCCCCTTTCAGGAACTGTGTGGAAATAGGATATCCTTTCTACTTTGATCCATATTTATGATACTTCTATCTATTCATATTCCAAATGAAATCATTACAAAAAAAAGCGTTCACTTAAACCCGTCGTTTCTTCCATTTCACTTTTTTTTGATTGTTTTCATTGTAATAGAATACTGGTCATATAATACCCCATCAGAGAATTGGATCCCATTATAGTATATATAGTATATACTATTTAGTAATGTAGTATAAGTGACTAAGTAGTATAAGATGGGAATCGTCTTATCTTATAATTATGAGATGGAAATTGTATAAAAATATTTCAATGGAATTCTAGAAAATGTGAATTTTTTTTATAGAAAATCAATAATGAGTGGAAAAGTATGAGAAATTCAATGGGATTCTTTCTTGAATCATAAATTCCTTTTTGGTATGGAGTTGGTATGGAGAAAGGGTCTTTCCGTGTTATATTATAGTATTTCATTCTCGACGATGAATCGATTGGGTAGATCGGATATTGTTATTCATAATATGGATGGGCCGGACCCGATTCTGTATCATTCAGATGCCTTTCATTTCATCCCATTGAATTTCTTTCTAAAAGTCAGGTATCTCCTCTCTATGGGATTAGATCCCGAGTTATTGCGAAGAAAAAAAAGAACAATGAGATTATGGAAGTCAATATTCTCGCATTGATTGCTACTGCACTCTTTCTTCTAATTCCTACTGCCTTTTTACTTATCATCTACGTAAAAACAGTCAGTCAAAATGATTAATTTGACTGAAATTTATTAGTTCTTAGCAAGGATTGAAGAAAGGAAGGGGAGGAGTCTTAATGAAACAATCGGACCGGAATCCAGACTATCTAAGATAGTGTGATCCATAATCAAGAACTAATAGAAAACAATATTTTGGATTATCTTATTTCCATAATTGGAATAGGGCATTCCATTCAAAGAATTCTATTATATGGAATTATATTATATAATTCCATATAATAGAATGTAATAACCCGGTCTCAATTCCATATACATATAGTAGAAATACTAGGTAAATCTTTCTACCATACTATCTGAGTATAAAGTTGTATACGCTTGCTATAGTATAGATTCATTTGCAATATAATATGTAGTAGATACGTATTATCTGTTTTGTTTTTGTATATGTAAACAGTGCTAGAATCTTCTTTCTCTCTACACCGATTTGTATGAACCCAAAATAATCATCGAAGATCCATTTTGTTTCTATCTGAATCTGAATCGAATTCCTAAGTTTTTTTTGTAAGCGGAAGGAGTCAATGTAGATCCTGGGATCTATTTCAAGGATTCATATATATGAACATAGATCCTAAAGATAGGTCCTAAAATAAAAAGTAAAAAGAAATAAGAATTACATAATTGGATTTTACATTTTAAAAAGGTACGACAAAACGAAAAATTCAACAATTCATTTGATTATTCCATTCAGAGTACTCTTACAGTCCACTCCTTCCCCATACTACGAGTGAAAGGGAAAATGTAAAGACTACCATTAAAGCAGCCCAAGCGAGACTGACTATATCCATGTAAATGATGTCCCCTATCTTCTTTAGGAAATGAAGGAATTATTCTAGGATTGATCCCCAATCCTAGTGGAATCCATGGAGCAGAGTCAAAATAGGGTTTTGACTTAAGGCTATTATTGACAAAGCAATCCTATGAACCTGCTCATAACCAATTCCTATATTTATAGTATCCATATCTATAGTATAGTCATTCTAGTAGAATTGAAAAGCATGAAATACAAATCAAATACACATTCTTAGGAAATAGCAAGGGAATATTCCTACCTAATGGCAGTATATTCAGACCTTTTCAAAGCTATTCCAATGAAATGGATTTTGGCTCAACCTATTTCATCCAATTCTAGACTGAGTATTCAGTAGACACTACCTTAGTAATATAGAATGTAGAGTCATGTAATTCGGAAGACTTGATGTCTTATAACCTGCCCTTCTTTAAGATTAGTAAAATGAGGAACCTTCTAAGAATCAAGATTTATGTTCTGATCTAAATAGAACTTCATTAATTCTAATTCTTGTTTTTGGCCAACAAGAGCAGAGACAGAAGGTTTGTCTATATTTGAGGGGTTCCATAAAAATGGAATTTCCAGTGTAGCCAAAACCAATACTGGTAGACATAAAATCATTCTGATTTTGTAAGTTCAGGGTTGACTTATTGGATTTCTTGATTCAATCCAATAAATAAAATAAATAAAAAAGTAAGAGTTGGTTATAAAAAAAGTAAGAAAGTTAAAGTAAAAATCCCAAGTCTTTGATTGATCTGATCAGGCGACACCCAGATTTGAACTGGGGATAAAGGATTTGCAGTCCCCTGCCTTACCACTTGGCCATGTCGCCAAAACGATCTAAAATGAATATCCAGACTCTACATACTTTCTACATACTTTACTGACTTCTTTCTTATTGGGTAGGAGGGACTGCGGAATTCTTTGTTTTTTTCTTTGATTTATATCTTGAATCCCACTTACTTTTTACTTTCATTCAAAATTTCCAAGGGTAAATCCTGCTTTTTTATGGGATCCGATTGAAATCCTTCTCTTCAATAGAATGTATTTTCATGTATATATCAATTGTCTTTTCATTTCAATGGAAAATATCAATGGAAAAGAAAAGACAAAACCCTTCTCTCACTTCTAACAGAAAGAAAAATGTGTGGTAAATTCTTAACCATTTACTTAATTCTTTACTTTACTTAATTCTTTACTTGGAATTCCGGTAGTGAATAGTTTTGAAATTTTGATCCCAAATTTTTTTTATGGCATAAGAAAGTGAAAAGGATTTCCAATCAAGCAGTCTCCACTATTTTGCATAATAAATCTTTTTGCAATGAAATTATAACAACAATTATGTATATATGGAAATTCTAGAACAAAAATTCTTACACAAATACGGCGCAGAAATTTTATCCGCATATTCTTCTATTTCTATAGAGAGTTGTTGCACTTTCATTCTCCATTCAATATATGGAGTAGAAAAAAATGATGATTGATATAATGGCCCTTCTTGCTCCAAAGAAAACTACCATAACATAAAAGGTCGAATATACGGACAACTCTATGAGTATGGACTTGATTTGATAAATACAATTCCTACTTTGCTTTTCCACTATATTTTAGGAATTCCACTACCAAAACAAAAAGAATATGTAAATCCTTTTTTGAGCATTGTTCAAATAAAAAAAGGGTCCATTCTATACTGCCCCTAATTCTATGACTTTGTCTTTATCTCGTTCCCAGAGAGCGGATTCCTTTCAAAATCTTTTTTGATAACCAATCTGATTGGAATATTCTATAATAGGTAGAAATGGGATCTATTTTGCTATTCTATACAAGACGCCATAAGTGTCTAAGTAACATCATTTTGTTTTCCGGACCGGAATAGACAATTCATTTCTATTTGTCTATTTGGACTTCTTACAAATACAAATTCCAAATTGCAGCAAAAATTTCCTTTATTCTTCCATCTCGGTTCCTAGGTAGGAAGCCCATAAATATGGAAGGGGGTTGGCTAAAATTTCATGTGATTCAGTAAGCAAAATATATATTCCATCATTGCCGAATCGATCCATATAGCTATGGCTCGATAAAGAGTTAGCTAATAATGGGATTTTTTCAATAAACAGGAAACTTCATATTTAGATGTTCTGTGATACAAATGAGGAAACGTACACAATACCTGGATTTAGCCAGATACAATTGGAAGCATTTTATAGGTTCATTAATCAGGGTTTGACCGAAGAGTTTCATCAATTTCCAAAAATTGAATATAGAGATCACGAAATTGAATTTCAATTATTTTTGGAGCGATATCAATTGGTCAAACCTTTGATAGAAGAAAGAGATGCTGTGTATCAAGCACTCACATATTCTTCTGAATTATATGTACCCGGAGGACTCATTTGGAAACCATCCATTTGGAAATCCAGTAAGAATATGCAAGAACAAACCGTGTTTATTGGAAACATCCCTCTAATGAATTCCCAGGGATCCTTTCTAATAAATGGAATTTACCGAATTGTGATTCATCAAATATTGCAAAGTCCGGGTATTTACTACCGTGCAGAATTGGACCAGAGGGGAAATCCTACTTATATAAGTACTATCATATCAGATTGGGGAGGGAGATCAGAATTCGAAATTGATAAAAAAGTACAGATATGGGCCCGTGTGAGTAGGAAACAAAAAATAGATATTCTACTTTTATTATCAGCTATGGGTTCGGACCTAAGCGAAATTCCAGATCATGTTTGTTACCCTGAAATTTTCTTGTCTCCTTCCATAAAAACAAAAAAGAAGTCAAAGGAAAAAAAGAAGGAAAAGAAGCATCAAAATGCCATTGTAGAATTTTATAAACAATTTGCTGGTGTGGACGGTAACCTAGTATTTTCTGAAACCGTATGTGAGGAATTACAAACGAAATTTTTTCAACAAAAATGTGAATTAGGAAGAATTGGTCGACGAAATATGAATCGAAGACTCCATCTTAATATATCTAAGAACAAGACATTTTTGCTACCGCGAGATGTATTGGCTGCCGTCGATCATTTGATTGAGATGAAATTAGAAATGGGTACACTTGACGATAACGATCTGAATCATTTGAAAAATAAACGTATTCGTTCTGTAGCAGATATGTTACAAGATCAATTTGGATTGGCTCTTGATCGTTTAGAACACGCAGTTCGAGGAACTATATGTGAAGCAATCCGGCGGAATTTTAGACCTATTCCTAAACAATTGGTAACTTCCACTTTATTAACAAGCACTTATGAATCCTTTTTTGGTCTACATCCTTTATCTCAAGTTTTTGATCAAACGAATCCATTGGCACAAATCGTTCATGGGCGAAAATTGACTTCTTTTGGTCCTAGAGGATTGAAAGAAAAAGCTGTCAGTTTACGGGCACGGGATATCCATCCTAGTCAATATGGGCGTATTTGCCCAATTGACACGTCTGAGGGAATTCGTGTTGGACTTCTTGGATCTTTCACTATTCATGCAAGGATTGGTCATTGGGGATCTATAGAGAGCCCTTTTTATGAAATATGTAAACGATCGAAAGAAGGACAGATGGTTTATTTATCACCAAGTAGAGATGAATATTATATGATAGCAATAGAAAATTCCTTAGCCTTGAATCGGGGTATTCATCTTCAGGAAGAACAAGTTGTTTCAGCTCGATACTGTCAAGAATTTCTGACTATTGCATGGGAACAGATTCATCTTCGAAGCATTTCTCCTTTTCACTATTTTTCTGTTGGAGTCTCCCTCATCCCCTTTATGGAGCATAATGATGGAAATAGGGCTCTCATGGGCTCTAATATGCAACGTCAAGCCGTTTCGCTTTCTCGATCTGAGAAATGCATTGTTGGAACTGGGATGGAAGGCCAAGTGGCTCTAGATTCGGGGGTTTCGCTTATAGCCAAACACGCGGGAAAGATCATTTATACTGATACTCATAAGATGATTTTATCAAATCAAGGAAAGGCTCAAAGCATTCCATTAGTTATATATCAAGGTTCCAACAGAAAGACTTGTATGCACCAAAAACCTCAGGTTTCACGGGGTAAATACATGAAAAAAGGTCAAATTGTAGCAGACGGTGCAGCTACCCTTGGTGGAGAACTCACTTTGGGAAAAAATGTATTAATAGCTTATATGCCATGGGAGGGCTACAATTTTGAGGATGCGGTACTTATTAGTGAACGCTTAATATATGAGGATATTTACACTTCTTTTCATATACGAAAGTATGAAATTCAGATTTATATGACGAGTCAAGGTTCTGAAAAAATTACTAAGGAAATACCTTTCAAGAAGCATTTACTCCACAATTTAGACAGAAATGGAATTGTGATGCTGGGAACTTGGGTAGAAACAGGTGATATTTTAGTAGGTAAATTAACGCCGCAGGTAACGAACGAATCCTCCTATACTCCGGAAGATCGATTATTACGGGCTATACTTGGCATTCAGGGATCCACTGCAAAAGAAAGTTCCCTCAAATTACCTAAAGATGGAAGGGGCCGAGTTATCGATGTAAGATGGATACAGAAAAAGGGAGCTTCCAGCGGTAATTCAGAAATTGAAATGATTTGTATATATATTTTACAAAAACGTAAAATCAAAGTGGGTGATAAAGTAGCCGGAAGACATGGGAATAAAGGTGTTATTTCCAAAATTTTGCCTAGACAGGATATGCCCTATTTGCAAGACGGAACACCGGTTGATATGGTCTTCAACCCATTAGGAGTACCCTCACGAATGAATGTGGGACAGATATTGGAATGCTCGCTCGGATTAGCTGGGAGTCTGTTAAACAGACATTATAGAGTAGCGCCTTTTGATGAGAGATACGAACAAGAGGCCTCAAGAAAATTAGTGTTTTCTGAATTATATGAGGCCAGTAAGAAAACAAAAAATCCATGGGTATTTGAACCCGAGTATCCAGGAAAAAGCAGACTATTTGATGGAAGAACAGGAAATTCTTTCGAACAACCTGTTCTAATAGGAAAGTCTTATATCCTGAAATTAATTCATCAAGTTGATGATAAAATCCATGGGCGTTGCAACGGACCTTACTCCCTTATCACACAACAACCTCTGAAAGGAAGGGCCATGCGAGGGGGGCAACGAGTGGGAGAAATGGAAGTTTGGGCCTTAGAGGGATTTGGTGTTGCTCATATTTTACAAGAGATACTTACTTATAAATCTGATCATATGGAAGTTCGCCGAAAAATCTTTGAGACTATTGTTGTTGGAGGAATCATATCTAGTCCTGATCCTGAAGATGGTCCTCCAGAATCTTTTCGATTGCTCGTTCGAGAACTACGATCTTTAGCTATAGAACTGAACCATTTCCTTGTATCTGAGAAGAACTTCCAGATTCATAGGAAGGAAGTTTGATCGAGTAAAGTAATTAGAATTTTATAATTTATAATTTTGTCTATGATCGATCGGTATAAGCATCAACAAGTTCAAATTGTACTAGCCTCGCCTGAAAAAATACGTTCTTGGGCAGAAAAAATCCTACCTAATGGAGAAGTTGTTGGAGAAGTAAAAAGCTTCGAACCTTTTGATTACAAAAACAAGAAAGCGGAAAAAGATGGCTTGTTTTGTGAAAGAATCTTTGGGCCTATCCAAAGTGGAGTTTGCGCTTGTGGAAAGTTACAGAAGATCGGAGCTAAAAAGAAAAACAGGGAATTTTGTAAAACATGTGGAGTGGAATTTACGAATTCTCGGATACGAAGATATCAAATGGGGTATATTAAACTCCGATATCCAGTAGCTCATGTATGGTATTTAAAACGCTTTAGTTATATCGCGAACCTTTTAGATATACCTCAGTATAGGTTAAAGAAACTAGTATACCGCGATGTGTGATTTGATCAAAATTTTCATTTTACAGATTTGTGCTGATAAACTGTCATCTCATTCAATCTGATTGGGATGCCCCCAGCTCTGACATGTATCTTGGAAGGAGAGTAACATGAAGCTCAGAATTATGGGTGTATTGAATACTTCCAAATGAAAAAAGGGGGAATGGATCTATGGTCAATTTCATACCAAAAGAAGAATCGTTAGATATACCTCGTGAAACAAAAAACTTTTTTTTCTGGAATTCACTTTTTTTTGTAATGTCAAAGGGGATTCCGTTCAAGTAAGCAAATAAAATATGGCATGGTTAAAGGAGTATATTCATCGCGTATATGCTTCAAGGAACATCATGGTATAACCAGCGAGGTGAGTGAAGTAGGGACCTAAAAGATCAAATGGAACAATACAATAGAAATAAAAGTGAATACAGACAAGTCAATCTCTTACGAGTTTCAAAGTCTTCCTTTCAGAGGATTTCTAATTCGAGGAGAAGTAGACTACTCAATCATTTCCATTTCATTTATGTTAGAATTGAATAAGTGATTCAGGAAAGTCAAAAGAAATCCATATCCTATAGAATCCTATAGATATTACATATTGGTCCTCTATTGGTGGGTTTCACTGGAAACTTGAGTAAAGAGTAGCTTTTTATGGGGTTTTTCGAATCGAACGAACCCATTTTGAAAGAATTTCTTTTTTTCTTGATTTGTTATAACTACTTGAGCCGGATGAGAGGAAACTCTCATGTCCGATTTGGAGGGGGGGCTTCCATAGAAGCCTATCTCGATTCGTGGTTTGAGATTCAGACTAGGAATCCAAAAGGAATCGCTTTATTACGAGTAAAGGGAAAGGGTTCAAACTCGACATCCTTTGAACACAGGCTTTCTCTTTTTTTTAATATAAAAGAACCCTGCATATTGAGGAATCTAAAAATAATGACCGAAACAAAGGATATCAGACAGATGTTAGCTGATTCAGATTTGAGTGATATTATAAAGAATTCACTCAAAGAGTGGGAGACATTAAAATGGGATAATATATACCAAAAACAGAAACGATTTTTTAGAAAATTCCAAAAATCCAAACAAGAGGACAAAAAATCCAAACAAGAGGACAAATGGAACAAATTGGGAGTATGGTTCAAAAAATGGAAAAAAAATTTCGATATAGATCTACAAAATCAAGCAAGAAAGAATTTTTTGAGTCGACGTATCAAATTAGCTAAACATATGATTGAAAAAAATGTAAAACCAGAATGGATGGTTTTGACTGTATTAGCAGTTATTCCACCTGAGTTAAGACCCATTCTTGAGGTAGAAGAGGGTAAACAAATAAATGCGGATATCAATGAACTTTATGAAAGAGTTCTTATTCATAATTCTCTTCTTCATAAATCATTCCAAAATAAATCATTAACCGCGGACAAGGACAACAAGGACCTTCATCTTAATCTTCATAAACCATTCATTAATAAATCATTAACCGCGGACAAGGACAACAAGGATCCTCATCTTAATCTTCATAAATCATTCATTCCTAAATTATGGAAATCATTACGGAAGAAACCATTCCAAACGAGATATGTATTATTTGTCATGGACAAGAACGGCCACTTCTCCGCCAGGAACAAGAACAGGAACGTCGACGACGTGGTATCCTTTAAGGTATTGGTAAACTACGAGAAACATCAATGGCAACGGTGGCGTCTAATACTAGAAGAAATACTAGAAGAAAGAAAACGAAAAGAAAAAAAAAGAAAAGAAATAGTACAAAAAGAAAAAGAAGTTAAGGCTAAGTTTAAGAAGGCTGCTAAGGACAAAGGCAACAAATCAAACAACAAATTCGACAAAGAATCAAAGAACTACGTAAGGTACCGTAAAATAAAACTACAAAAAGCAGTGGATGCGCTTTTGAATGATGGGATGCGTGGAAAGCTAATGCTGACGGACGGTCCTTATGAAATGTACAAAGTTTATAAATCTTTTTCCAATATAATGGAAGGCAAAGAAGGAAGATTTCGTAAGACTTTGCTTGGTAAACGAGTCGATTATTCGGGGCGCTCCGTCATTGTCGTGGGCCCTTGGCTTTCATTACATCAATGTGGATTACCTCGAGAAATAGCAATAGAACTTTTCCAGACATTTTTGATTCGTGATCTAATCAGACAACATGTTGCTGACAACATAGTTACTGCGAAAATGCAAATTCGAAACCAAAAACCCATTGTATGGAAAAGACTGAAAAAAGTGATCCAGGGGCATCCTGTATTGCTGAATAGAGCGCCCACCCTGCATAGATTAGGAATACAGGCATTCGAACCTATTTTGTTGGAGGAACGTGCTATTTATTTACATCCATTAGTTTGTAAGGGCTTTAATGCAGACTTTGACGGGGATCAAATGGGTGTTCATGTACCCTTATCCTTGGAAGCTCAAGTGGAAGCCTATTTACTTATGCTTTCGAATGGTAATCTCTTGTCTCCAGCTATTGGAGACCCCATTTGCATACCAACTCAAGATATGCTTATTGGACTCTATGTATTAACGATTGGGAGCCGTGGGGGTATTCGTACAAATAAGTATAATCCATTTCATCACGGAAAGTCTCAAAATACAATCAAAGAGCCCTATTTTTTGAATTCCTTTGATGTACTTGGGGCTTATCATCGAAAACAAATCCATTTAAATAGTCCTTTGTGGGTTCAGTGTCCATTCAATCGAAGTGTCATTAGCTCAAAAGTACAAAAAGTTCCCATTGAAGTTCAATATGAATCCTTAGGTACCTATCATGAGATTTATGAAGACTCTCAAATAGTAAGAAGTATCAAAAGAAAAGATCCGTTATGCGTATATATTCGAAGTACTGCCGGTCATATTTATTTGGATCGAGAAATAAGAGAATCTTTGATACCTTTGATCCAAAAATACGAGAACCCTTGATCCAAAAATACGAGAAATAGAGGAAGCCAAAAAGGGAGTTTGTCAAGCCATGTATATGTATGTATAACATACATATACATGAGATAAGCAGATCAACTCAATAATGACGTGCGTGATATTCGTGAAAGCTTTGGATTCCTCTCCTAATTCTGGAAGGAAATGGATACGTGAACCAATATTTTCAAAAGGAAGTTTTTGAATCCAATCACTGACTCAAACCTATTGTATGAATCCTACTCAACAGACCTAATACAGAGGTAATACTTATGACGAAAATGTTTGATACGGAAAGGACCCGTTCAGTAGTTTTTGGTTTTCACAATCAAGTACTAGATGGAGCTGCTATGAAAGGACTTATTAGCAGATTCATAGACCACTTTGGAATGGGATATACATCATACATCCTAGAGCAAATGAAAAGCCTGGGTTTCGAACAAGCCACTGTTACATCTATTTCATTAGGAATTGAGGATCTTTTGACAATACCTTCTAAGCGATGGTTAGTCCAAGATGTTGAACAACAAAATTTTGGTTTGGATAAACATCATCGTTATGGGAATATACATGCAGTAGAAAGATTACGTCAATCCGTTGAGGTATGGTATGCTACAAGCGAATATTTGAAAAAAGAGATGAATCCTCATTTTCAAATGACCAATCCCTATAATCCAGTCCATTTAATGTCCTTTTCCGGAGCTAGGGGAAGTGCATCTCAGGTACACCAATTAATAGGCATGAGAGGATTAATGTCAAACCCACAAGGACAAATGGTGGATTTCCCCATTCAAAGCAACTTACGCGAGGGGCTTTCTTTAACAGAATATATAATTTCTTGTTACGGAGCCCGTAAAGGGGTTATAGATACTGCTATACGAACAGCAAATGCCGGATACCTCACGCGTAGACTTGTGGAAGTAGTTCAACACATTATTGTACGTAGAACGGATTGTGGCACTATCCGAGGTATTTCCGTGAGTCCTCAAAAGGGAATGGACGAAAGAATTTTTATCCAAACATTAATAGGTCGTGTATTAGCAGACGATATATATATAGGTCCACGGTGCATTGCTGCTCGAAATCAAGATATTGGGGGTCAACTTGTCAACCAATTCATCACTTTTCAAGTAAAATCAATATATATTAGAACCCCTCTCACTTGCAGAAGTACATCTTGGATCTGCCAATTATGTTATGGTCGGAATCCCGCCAATCAGGACCTGATCGAATTGGGAGAAGCCGTAGGTATTATTGCGGGTCAATCAATTGGAGAACCAGGTACTCAACTAACATTAAGAACTTTTCATACCGGTGGAGTATTTACAGGCGGTACTGTTAAAGACATACGAGCTACCTGTAATGGAACAATAAAATTCAATGAGGATTTGGTTCATCCTATACGTACTCGTCACGGACATCCTGCTTTTCTATGTTCTATAAATCTATATGTAACTATAGAAAATCCGTATATTATACATCATGTGAATATTCCGCCAAAAAGTTTGATTTTCGTTCAAAATGATCAATATGTAGAGTCGGAACAAGTGATTGCTGAGATTCGTGCCGGAACACCTCCTTTGAAAGAATGGGTGCAAAAACATATTTATTCTGAATCGGAAGGGGAAATGCACTGGAATCAAAATGTCAATCATGTGCCTAAAGAGAGAATGAGTAATGTTCATCTATCATCAAAGACAAGTCATTTATGGATATTAGTTGTGGATACATGCAGATCCAGTAGAGTGTTGTCTTTTTCGTTCCACAAGGATCAAGATCAAATCCATACTCATTTTTTTTCTATGGAAGAAAAATTTATCTCTCATTCTTCAACGGCTAAGAGTTTAATGCATCCATTTTCTAGTTCAGACCCTTCTGGTGAAAAAAAGGGCGGGGTTCTTGATTATGATTATTCAAGATCTGATGAACTCATATCCGAGAGTCAGCGGAATTTCATATATCCTTCTATTTTCCAAGAAAACTATGATTTCCTGGGGAAGAGTCGAAGAAACAAATTCATAATTCCATTACAATATTATAATCAGGAGCGAAAGAAAGAATTCATACCTTCTTTTGGTATTTCGATGGAAATACCCATAAATGGAATTTTCGATAGAAATATTGTTTTTGCTTCTTGCAATGATCCCAGATACAGAACAACAAGCCATTCTAGTTCGAGAATCATCCAATATGATTTCATAAAGGTGGATCCCATCGGCAAAGAAGAAAAAGAGGATTCCATGGAGGACGGAAAAACAAAAGAATTTCATATGGAATATCAAATGGAAGTAGATCGATTTCTTCTCATTCCCGAAACAATCTATTTCTTCCCTAGATCCATGCCTATAATGGTCCAAAACAATAGTCTTATTGAGGTGGGTACACAAATCACTTTCTATACAAGAAGTCGAGTCAGCGGATTGGCGCGAGTGCAGAGAAAAGAAAAAGAGATTCAACTGACAATTTTTTCTGGGAATATTCATTTTCCTGCAGATAGAAAGACAGATAAGAAGATATTCAGGCACAGTAGCATTTTCATATCTGGAGGAAGAAGAAAAGAACATTTTAAGGAATCTAAACAGACGAAAAATGGAATCTATGTCCAAGGGATTACACTTACCAAGAACAAATATTTTCTTTTGGCTCGGCCCGTAGTGACATATCAAATAACCGATGGGATTCAGTTCCCAACATTCTTCCCACAAGATCCTCTGCAGGAAAGGGGTAACGTCCAACTGAGAATTGCCAATTATATCCTTTATGGAAATAATAAGCTAATTCCGGGATTCTATCCCAGAAGTCAATTCGTCCGGACTTGCTTAGTATTGAATTGGGACCAAGAGACAAATTCTTCTCTAGAAGAGGTTCATGCTTCCTTTGTTGAAATAAGAACAAAGGTTCTGATTCGCGATTTCATAAGAATGGAGTTGGGTCAACCCTCTATTTCATATCTTGTAAAAAGAAAAAGGAGGGGTGCGAGGGGTTCGGGATTTATTTGCTTAGATTGTACCAATATCAATCCTTTTTCTTCCAAGCCCAAGATTCGGCCACTTATTCAAGATCAGAAAACTCATGGTATTGGTATCGTGTTGAATCGAAATAAGGAATGCACATCTTTGACAATTTTGTCATCATTCAACAGCTCTCAAATCGACGGTCCATCCCACGGTTTAAAATATCACAATGTGACAAAAGAACCAAGTCAAAGGGATCTTACAATTTCCATTAGAAATTTGTTAGGCCCCTTAGGTATGAAAGTACCTAAAATCACAAATTTTTATTTCTCTTACTACCATTTAATAACTAATAATCCGATATTATTAAAATTAAAGAAAGATTTACTACTTAATGTTAATGACAATTTTCAACAAACCTTTCAAGCCCTTCCATATTGTTTCATGGACGAAAATGAGAGGATTTTTCATCCCGATCCGCACAGTAACCTCATTTGGAATCCATTGGATTGGAATTGGTACTTTCTATATCGTGATGATTGCGATAAATCATCCCCAATCATTATCCTTGGGCAGTTTCTTTGCGAAAATGTATGTTTATTCAAATACGGATTACAAATCGAATCTGGTCAAGTTTTCATTGTTTATATGGATTCTTTAGTAATCAGATCCGCGAAACCTTATTTGGTCACTTCAGGAACAAAAGTTCTTGGTACTTATGGTAAATTTATTGACAAAGGGGATACATTAGTTACATTTCTATATGAAAAACCAAAATCTAGTGACATAACGCAGGGTCTTCCAAAAGTGGAACGGGTCTTAGAAGGATATTCTATACCCATGAACCTCGAAAGAAGGGTTCAACGTTGGAATAAGCATATCCCAAGCATTCTCGGGATTTCTTGGGGATTATTGGTTGGTGCTGAACTCACCATAGCCCAAAGCCGTATCTCTTTGATTAATAAGGTCCAAGAAGTGTATCGATCTCAGGGGGTACAGATACATAATAAACATATAGAGATGATTGTACGTCAACTAACATCCAAAGTGTTGGTTTCAGAAAAAGATGGAGATGGAATGTCTCATGTTTTTTCACCAGGAGAATTAATAGGGTTGTTGCGAGCAGAACGAGCGGGGCGCGCTCTGGCTACAACAATCTTTTATCGGGCAATCCCATTAGGAATGACTAGGGTATCCTTGAATACTCAAAGTTTCATATCCGAAGCGAGTTTTCAAGAAACTGCTAAAGTTTTAGCAAAATCTGCTCTGCTGGGCCGTATTGATTGGTTGAAAGGTCTTAAAGAAAACATTGTTCTGGGGGGGATTATACCCGCCGGTACCGGATTCCAAAAATTAGTACACAGTTCAAAGCAACAAAGGAACACTCCGCTGGAAATCAAAAATAGGAATTTATTCAAGGGAAGGATGAGAGATATTTTATTCCATTATTAGGGAATGAGTTTGTTCCTGTGTAAAAAAAAGGAATCTCTATGATACATCAGAACTCTTATTGACACAATGGAATGATTCCTGAAAATCATTCTTTGAATTCCATTAGGATTGTTTAGATTTTTTATTTGGTAATAAAGATTCTAACGAATTCATGAAATTCTAACAAAGAAAAAAGAAGAATTCATGGTTTGAGTTGTATATCAACGATCCATCCTCGGTAGAAGGTTCCGTCGGAACATGGATTTATTTCAGGCTACCTCGTCTCTTTGTTTTTTTTTTTCTAAAAAAGCAAACCACCGAGAGGAAGTGTGAGGAAAAATGAAAAGAAGGTATTGGAACATCCGTTTGGAAGAGATGATAAAAGCAGGAATCCATTTTGGTCATGATATTGAAAAATGGAATCCTAAGATGGCACCTTATATTTTTATTTCCTCAAAACGTAAGGGTATTCATATTACAAATCTCGTGAGAACTGCTCGTTTTTTATCCGAAGCCTGTGATTTAGTTTTTCATGCAGCAAGTAGAGGAAAACATTTGTTAATCGTTGGTACCAAAGACAAAGAAAAGGAAGCTGACTTAGTAGCATCAGCTGCAAGAAGAGTTCGTTGTCATTATGTGAATCAAAAATGGCTCGGTGGTATGTTAACAAATTGGTCTACTACAGAAACAAAACTTCGTAAATTCAGAGATTTAAGAGCAAAACAAAAGATGGGTCAATTCAACCGTATCCGAAAAAGAGATGCAGCAATCTTGAAGAGACAATTATCTACTCTGGAAAAATATCTGGGTGGGATCCAATATATGAGCGAGTTACCTTATATTGTAATCATCATGAATCAACAAGAAGAATCGAAAGCTCTTCGAGAATGTATTCTTTTGCAAATTCCGACAATTTGTTTAGTCGATACAAATTGTAATCCCGATCTTGCGGATTTTTCGATTCCAGCCAATGATGACGCTATAGCTTCAATACGATGGATTTTGAATCAATTAGTGTTCGCTATTTATAAAGGCCGTTCTAGCTATATAAAAAGTCGTTCATTATCATTATTATGAATAATAAATATAAGTCAATTTCCTTGAGGACTTGGTAGATTTCTTAGTGATTTTGCCCTTATTTCATCGAAGGAAGAAACAGTACTGGGTATATGATGTCCTTCTTGGGTATCCTAAATATACCATATATTCGGAAAGGAAAATAGGCGAGTTGACAAATAGATGAGAGGATGGAATCCAAATCATTTTTTTGGAAGTTCGATTTATGCTCAAGGACAATATGAATGTTATACCATATTCCATTAACACACTCAAAGGATTCTACGATATATCAGGTGTAGAAGTAGGCCAACATTTGTATTGGCAAATAGGAGGTTTACAAGTACATGCTCAAGTACTTATCACTTCGTGGGTCGTAATTGCTATTTTATCAGGTTCGGTCACCATAGCTGTTCGGAATTCACAAACCATTCCAACTGATAGTCAAAATTTCTTCGAATATGTTCTCGAATTCATTCGAGATTTAAGCAAAACTCAGATTGGAGAAGAATATCACCCTTGGGTTCCCTTTATTGGAACTATGTTCCTATTTATTTTTATTTCAAATTGGTCAGGCGCCCTTTTACCTTGGAAACTCATAGAGTTACCCCATGGGGAGTTAGCTGCACCAACGAATGATATAAATACTACTGTTGCTTTAGCTTTACTTACGTCAGTGGCATATTTCTATGCAGGTCTTAGCAAAAAAGGATTGAGTTATTTCGGAAAATATATTCAACCAACTCCAATCCTTTTACCAATTCACATTTTAGAAGATTTCACAAAACCTTTATCACTGAGTTTTCGACTTTTCGGAAATATATTAGCTGATGAATTAGTAGTTGTTGTTCTTGTTTCTTTAGTACCTTCGGTCGTTCCTATACCCGTCATGTTTCTTGGATTATTTACAAGTGGTATTCAAGCTCTGATTTTTGCAACTTTAGCCGCGGCTTATATAGGTGAATCCATGGAGGGTCATCATTGACTAGCTTTTGAAATCGTTTTTGTATTTTCTTAAGCTTATCCCAATTCATATGTAGTTCATCACTATAATTATAATAAATTTGGTTGGTGAATAGAAACATAATAGATCCAAATATGGATATTATGGATGTATATATGATCTAAAGCTGTGGTAGGAAAGATGTACGGCCATATTATGGAATTGGCAAAAAAATCTTAGGAAAAAGGATATCCAAAAAAAAGTATCTTTTTCCTAAGATTTGGGTTCCTTTATTGTTACCTGATATTGGATTCCTAGTTGTTTTGCTTGGTCAATTTCCAGATTCGAATTAGAAATTAGAATAAGAATTGGTATCTTCTCGGGTTTCGACGTGCTACTCATATTATATTCAATTCAAAAAAGAATAGAAAGAATAGATTAAACTGGAATACCTTATTTATAGATAAAGTATTTGATTTTTTGATTTATAGACAAATAATTATTTATAAATAATTAATTCTATCTCCCGCGTATGTTTCGAAGAAGGATTCGAGCATTTTAGATTCCATGCGGAAATAGGAATGGTTTACGGTATAGGAGAAACAAACGTATATGTGATATTGGATATTCACTAGTTATATGACATACTTTTCTAGGGGATTGCATTTCGATTTGGATAAAAGCCCTTTTCGATTATTTCGTCTGTGTTCTTGAATAAGTGGAGCAATTCAAGGGCATAGAATGAGAGAAGAAGTTTTGAAAAAAAATGCAATAACTAGAAGCATATTCCTATGGAAAAATACGATCATGAATAGTAACTAAAAACGAGATATCGAAAGAGTTCTGAATGATTCAGTAAGATTCTGAGTTCTTGGGGTTTTAGTTACTTCTACCAAATAGAATTTATTTATTTTAGTAATCCAAAAAAGTAAGAAAAAAGTAAGAATTCATTAGTGAATTGTATCATTAACCATTTCTTCTTTTTTTGTTGCGAGGGACTTAGTTTACTATGAATCCACTGATTTCTGCCGCTTCCGTTATTGCTGCTGGATTAGCCGTAGGGCTTGCTTCCATTGGACCTGGGGTTGGGCAAGGTACTGCTGCAGGACAAGCTGTAGAAGGTATTGCGAGACAGCCAGAAGCAGAAGGTAAAATACGAGGTACTTTATTACTCAGTCTGGCTTTTATGGAAGCTTTAACCATTTATGGGTTGGTCGTGGCATTAGCACTTTTATTTGCGAATCCTTTTGTTTAACACTAGAAATCAGAAAAAAAAGTATGTTATGTACTTTTTTTTCTGATTTTAGGAACTTAGACTTGTCGTTTGGTTCTTCAAATTAGATCAACGCATGACCGTTACAATTACTTATTTGTTGTACTTATTTGTTGAAATCCTCGAGAAGGGCTGATTGGAGGATGAGGGATTACAGGACCCGCTCGCTTTATTCCCATTCTTAATACAATACAGGAAATCCTTTTTATTTTTAGAAAAGATTGCAACAAAATACAATATTGGACAATTGACGTAAGACCTGCGATCTAACCCCAAAAGATACTTATATTGATTGGTCGAAACAAAACAATCAGAAAATCAAGCAAATCAGAAAAAAAAGAGGTCGAAGTGATAGAAAAAGAACTCTCTTTTTTGGGAGTCCTATCTAATCTATAAGAGGAGAACATATGAAAAATCTAAGCGATTCCTTTCTTTCCTTGGTGGACTATTGGCCGTCTGCCGGGAGTTTTGGGTTGAATACCGATATTTTGGCAACAAATCCAATAAATCTAAGCGTAGTGCTTGGTGTGTTGATTTCTTTTGGAAAGGGAGTGTGTGCGAGTTGTGTATTTCAAGAATAGGTTGGATCCAACCAACTGCACTTTCTTTTTGATCTTATATGTTATTTCTTTTATTTATAATGGGTTATAATTGGATATAATTTGGATTGATTTGGATTGATCCAAGATTTTCAAGTATAATTGACATATCATTTCGAAAAAGAAGGAAGAATGTAATATAGAGAAATAGCAAAGAAAGGTGCATATTCCGGCGAATGACTTATGAAGAAATTCCTAAATCATATATAAGAACCATAGCATTTCGTGATTGATTGGTCAATTCTCTTTGATTCTCTATCAACCCATCATTTCGGATCCTGAACATGGTGAAAGCTAAACTGTCTGAAGTCCAGGCACAAAAGGGTACTTTTTCTACCACTATGTGAGTATAAAAAGGGGCTTCAAATTTCAATAAAAAAGGAATCGTTGGGAATGTATCCGATATAAAACACTCATATGGATATGAACCATTTCCTGCAAGAAAAGGAAGGAGGACACTTTGGCCCTTTTTGATATAATGCTGAACGGATAACCTATGTAGAAAATAAGAATTTTTGGATTGGAATCAATAATGAAGAAAAAAAAGAAGAAACAAATAAAGAAACAACTTTACTGATGGATAATTACAGATCTCTTGTCTGATCAGAAGAGTTCTCCAAATATTCTGGTCTTGTATAAGTTTCGATATAAAAATACAAACAGAAAAGAGAGAACAGGTTCATTCTATGAAAAATAGATATGGGAATGCCCATAAATTCCATAGTGGAGCGTGAGAGCCAAATGAATCGAAAGATTCATGTTTGGTTCGGGAGGGGATTATGTAAGTTGTGAAATGAATGGTAAGAAAATCTACTTTCATTAACGGATTTATTAGATAATCGAAAACAGAGGATCTTAAGTATTCTTCGAAATTCCGAAGAATTACGTAGAAGTGCTGTTGAAGAGCTCGAAAAAGCTCGAGATCGTTTACGTAAAGTGGAAAGAGAAGCAGATGAGTATCGCGTGAATGGATATTCTGAGATAGAACGAGAAAAAGCAAATTTGATTCATGCTACTTCTGATAGTTTGGAACAATTAGAAAGTTCCAAAAAGGAAACCCTTCGTTTTGAACAACAAAGAGCCATTAATCAGGTTCGACAACGGGTTTTTCAACAAGCTTTAGAGAGGGCTATGGAAACTCTAACCCATTGTTTAAATAGTGAAAGTGAATTACATTTTCGTACCATTAGTGCTAACATTGGTATCCTAGGGACTATGGAAGAAATAACTAATTAGCCCTTTCCTTCTTTATATTTTCGTTTCGAGTTCTGGTGCTATTTTTTTCTCTGCTTCCGAAAAAGAAAAAATTACAAGATATTAATGGGAACCATTCGAGCCGACGAAATTAGGAATATTATTCGTGAACGTATTGAACAATATAATAGAGAAGTAAAGGTCGTGCATACTGGTATCGTACTTCAAGTGAGTGATGGCATTGCTCGTGTTCATGGTCTTGATAGAGTAATGGCAGGCGAATTAATACAATTTGAAGAAGGTACGACGGGTATTGCTCTGAATTTGGAATCGGATAATGTTGGTGTTGTATTAATGGGTGATGGTTTGATGATACAGGAAAGAAGTTCTGTAAAAGCAATGGGAAAAATTGCTCAGATACCGGTAAGTAAGGCTTATTTGGGTCGCGTTATAAATGCTTTGGCTAAACCCATTGATGGTAGAGGTCAAATTCCAGCTTCCGAATCTCGCTTAATTGAATCCCCAGCCCCCGGTATTCTTTCGCGACGTTCCGTATATGAACCTCTTCAAACGGGTCTTATTGCTATTGATTCGATGATTCCTATAGGGCGTGGTCAGCGAGAATTAATTATTGGGGACAGACAGACCGGTAAAACAGCAGTAGCCACAGATACAATTCTCAATCAAAAAGGGGAAAAAGTCATATGTGTTTATGTAGCTATTGGTCAAAGAGCATCTTCCGTGGCTCAGGTAGTGAAAACTTTACAGGAAGGGGGAGCTATGGGATACACGATTGTTGTAGCCGAAACGGCGAATTCGCCTGCTACATTACAGTATCTCGCTCCTTATACAGGAGCGGCTCTAGCTGAATATTTTATGTACCGTAAACAACATACTTTAATAATTTATGACGATCTATCCAAACAGGCACAAGCTTATCGTCAAATGTCTCTTCTATTAAGAAGACCTCCTGGGCGTGAAGCTTATCCGGGAGATGTTTTTTATTTGCATTCACGTCTTTTAGAAAGAGCTGCTAAATTAAGCTCTAAGTTAGGGGAAGGAAGTATGACCGCTTTACCAATAGTTGAGACTCAATCTGGAGACGTTTCAGCTTATATTCCTACTAATGTGATTTCCATTACAGACGGACAAATATTCTTATCCGCGAATCTATTCAATGCCGGAAGAAGGCCTGCTATTAATGTGGGTATTTCTGTCTCTAGAGTGGGATCCGCAGCTCAAATGAAAGCTATGAAACAAGTAGCTGGCAAATTAAAATTGGAATTAGCTCAATTTGAGGAGTTAGAAGCCTTTGCACAATTCTCTTCGGATATTGATCAATCTACTCAGAATCAATTGGCAAGAGGTCGACGATTACGTGAGTCGCTTAAACAATCCCAAGCAAAACCTCTTACCGTCGGTCAACAAATAGCTACTATTTATACCGGAACGAACGGATATCTTGATTCGTTCGAAATTGAACAGGTAAAGAGCTTTCTGACTAAGTTACGTACCTATTTAAAAGAGAAGAAACCTCAGTTCCAACAAATTCTAGCTTCTACTCAAACATTCACTGCAGAAGCAGAAGCCCTTTTGAAGGAAGCTATTCAAGAACGGATGGAAACCTTTGTACTTCAGGAAGAAACATAAATTTTTCGTTTCTTCTTTTCACATTTTCTTTTGTAGTAAAATATAAAATAAAAGAATTCTTATTGATGAATTTGATGAATGTCTTTGATTAAAGATGATTTTTAGTATAGAAAGAAAAAAGTATAGAAAGAAAAAAAATAGATGGAAATCCATTGCGTCCAATAGGATTTGAACCTATACCAAAGGTTTAGAAGACCTCTGTCCTATCCATTAGACAATGGACGTCTTTTCCTTTTTGTTTTTCTTATTTTCTTTTCTTCTTTTTGAGTTAGAAAAAATTGGATTCTATGGAAAATGTTTTGGAAAACAAAGAAAGAAGGATATATATATATTTATATATTCAAATCCATGATGCATTTTTAAAAAATTTCTAAAATTAAAAAAAGGGGATAAGCAAGTGATTGATATGGAGCGGGTAGCGGGAATCGAACCCGCATCGTTAGCTTGGAAGGCTAGGGGTTATAGTCGACGTTGATTGATCGCTTGTAACGTCTCTAATTCAAAACCGAACATGAAATTTTGGTTTCATTCGGCTCCTTTATGGAAAATCGATGTATTTCCATATCTAAGCATAAAAACAGAAAATGGTTATGCTCTAGAAAAAGAAGGAAGTCGTCGTAAATCTGAAAAAATTCATCCATAACATCTATGTTAGCTTTTCTTATTCGCTTTCTAGATGATCCTTCTAGAAAGAATCAGATTCGATCCAATCTTTCGAATTACTTCGTTCCCTATTTCTACTTGTGGAATCCTGAGGAAAAGAGTTTCTTTTCTCCCGAGCGGAAACCATACGTGAATGACTCTAGTAAACCAAAGTCATCGTTTTCTAGCTATTTGGCTTCCATTTCCCTTTTTATGTTATGAGTTCTAAGACAAAAACGGAAGATTTAGTTACGATTAGAAATTTTTTATCTTTATCCATGGATTTTTTACTCATATTGATTTCATTCGAATAATGGAATCCATTTCAAAAAATTATGCTTCACAATTTGATATATTTTGGTTTTTTTAGTTTTTTACTAAGATAACCTTGGATACAAATCACGAGAACCTCGATTTTTCCTAAAATGTAGCATTGAAAGAAAGGAAAAGGATGAAATCCTTTTCAGAAAGAAAGTTTTGGATCAGAATATTAGCAAAATGGTAAGACCCTTTAACTTTTTAAGTTGTTAATAGAACGAATCACACTTTTACCACTAAACTATACCCGCTACAATTTCATTATTGTATATTCATGGGTCTTTTGTCAAACATTTGTCAAACAAAAGAATAAGACATAAAATCAAGATCGTACCAGAATGATCAACGTTTGAGTGTTGATGCTTATTTTCCATTGCGAGATTACTTGAATCAAAATCAATATAGTATAGTTAGGGTTTGCTTCAATAACATAAAATAGCATAGAAATTACACCTTTTTTTATTCGCAGTTCCGATTATTAAGAGCTTCGGGGCATTGAAGTTGGATTATAAGAATGAGTTCAGAATCCGGAACGGAGTTCTCTTTTGTTTTCAACTAGTACATGTTATGACTTAGGTTTCAAGTTTGAAAACAAAGTTGATTCTTGAATTGAACAAGTAAATCAATCAAGTGATAATGATGATCATTATCCAATGAATTCTCATTTATTAATTTATTATATGATTATGTCCTATCTATTTATAGATATATCTACCTATATTCTATCTATTTATAGATATCTCTATCTATAATATCTCTATCTATAATAATCTCTATCTATAATAGAATAGAAAAATAAATGGATTCATTTCTTCTTGATTCTTTTATTGTATTGGACTGAGATTGAGTATTTTGAATTATGGGTTGATTTCCTTTTTCTTTTGACTCCAGTTATATTCCATTTTTTATTGTGGTCTCCTTGTTGTAGTCTTGTTCGTTAAAGTAAATCAAAGAAAAATTCAAAATTTTATGGAAATAGAAATGGGGTTTGTTCTTACTTCAATAACAATATGGAGTTCCAACCCTATGAACTCCTTGATTTATCAATGAGTTATTGGAACAAAAAAAGGCCCAGCTAGTATCTAACCAGCCAGGCCCGGGGAAGAAATAAAGAACTTTTCGTACAAAATCAAAGACGTAAGATGCTTTTTTATCTCTATTAGTATATTGGGTTCAAATCGTTCGTTATTATTATCGAAAAGGAATTGCTAATCCAATTTGTATATGTCTTTATAGAATGATATATTGTTTTTTGGTTAGAATAGAATTCTAAAAGGACTCGAATATTCGTCATAAATGAAGGATGGTAAAAGTTTTTTATCCATCTTTACTTCCTGCGTTATATCAATTATTTCCTATTTTTAAATAGGGAGAGATGGCTGAGTGGTTGAAGGCATCGGATTGCTAATCCGGTTGTACAAGTTATTCGTACCGAGGGTTCAAATCCCTTTCTCTCCCTCTCCCTCTCCCTTTCTTCTGATGGATCACTTGAGACTTTCTATTATCATTTGTGGTTCTAGTTCTTTTTTTTGTTATATTTTTACAAATAGAAATTTATATAAATAAGAATAAGTGAAGGAAAATATAAATATCTCTTTTTTTAGTCTTCACGTTCACCAGGATTACGTCCTGGATCATTAGATAAGAATCCGAAAATAAATAGAGAAACAAAAAAGATAACTAATGTATAAACAAAGAGTTTCAGAGTAAGCATTACACAATCTCCAAGATCCTTTTTTCTTGCAAATTTTATTGCAAAAGGGAATAGATTCTTCAGTTTTATACTGCATGTTTTGACAGGATACCAAAAACAGAAAAGGATTTCTCAAAGAAAATATTGGATTTTAGTGTTCACAAATTTGTCATAAGATTCTTATTTTTTCGTTACAAGAATTTTCTTGTCATATTGACAATTAGATATTGCGTGGGAATTCAAATTCAATGGGGTTCTTCCTAATTTGAAAGTGGAACTAGTGAATTAGCGGATCCAAATCAAATTAAGTACTAAGGTTATTCAATATATAAGAATTAAGAATTTCCATTTTTGGAATCGAAACTTCATGATGTAAGACCTATCCTCTGATCTTATCGATTCTTAGAATCTTTTTTTATCAACTAAATCAGGAATTCTTTTAGGCGGTCCAAATTTCATCGAAAACTCACAGCTGCTTGCCAAACAAAGGCTAAAAGAAAAAAGAATAGAGGTATGACGGGCATAACATCTATAATTGGATGAAAAATGGCATAAGCCTCAGGCAATTTGGCAAAGAAGAAACTGCTCGAAGAAGGGGCAGAATGAAGACAGATACAGATGAAACTAAAGATAGTAAGCATAACAAATCGTTTTTGCAGATAATTTTGGATGGAGTTCTTGATATAAGGAAAGGAGAAAGTGAAGAAACAGGAAAGACCAAAAAGACTTCGTTTTCTTTTCATTCTCTCCAATTCAGAATCCTTTCATTTTCAAACGAAAATACAAGGAATTATACTTTCATACAATATATTAATTGATTTATATGGAATTATCAATGAATTTATTTGGATTCTATATCTACATGTGTCTAATTTCGACAACAAAACTAAGAACCAAAAACAAAAACCTATATCAATCCCATATCAATTCAAAAATAAAGAATATAAAAGTTCATAAAGGTAATTATAGTTCATTAGTAAATTCTCATTTATGAATGAATCACAATCCCTGCCAAACAATTTCTGGAAGGTATATATTAGGTTGCTGTTCTTTATTGATATTGATGCATATTCTATATATACTATCTATACGGATTGGCAACTACTAATTAGAATTGATAAGATTAGAATTGATAAGAGGGAAGCTCTAATTAGACATTAGACATATAACTAGTTAGACATATAATTACTAGTTAGACATATAATTAGTTAGACATATAATTAGTTAGACATATGATATGAATATGCCTAATTATATGTAATTAAGAAGTAAGATAAACAATAAAAAATCGTTGATTATGAAATAGTCTCTTACTCTTAGATCTTAGAACTTTTTGACCCCAATTTTATTTTCCCTTATTCATATCAGATCAAGTCCCTAATTGACGAAGGGCCCATCTTTACTAATACTAAAATCATATAAGTGTGGATTAGTGAAATATCCAATCTAAATGGAAATGGGGCGTGGCCAAGAGGTAAGGCAACGGGTTTTGGTCCTGTAATTCAAAGGTTCGAATCCTTTCGTCCCAGATGGATTCGAATGAACTTAAAAAATTGGGCCGTATTGTATCCAATATGAAAATCAAAGAAAATCTGAAAGAAAACAATCTTTCGTTCTTAACTCTTAATTCTTATTTCTAATTCTTTCTTCTGAAAATCCTTTCTTTCATTTGGTTTCTCGCAAACGGAATTCCGTGTCAAATGTGGGCGGTATGTCTATGCTAATATCTTTTTCTATGATATGTATATGGCAATAGTTTGATGAATTGGCAGTATAGTATGTAGTATTCAGCGGATATCTGTACTTATATTCCTATTGAAGTTAGTGATTTCTTAGTATTTGATGTCTCATATCCATAATGTTATTACATGATCATGATCTATGTTGTGTCGAAATTCAAAGGAAATACTATATTCTATCTTTTCTAAAGAGACTAAAGTCAACAGGGCAGGGTCCATTTTTCCTGTCTATTCTATGTGATAAATCTACTCGAGAGTCATTGTAATTGAGTACTCATTCCATTACTACTCTGAAAGCCCCTAAAAAAGGATTCAAGATAGTAAGAAAAACAAACGAGGTCCGTTTTTGGGACTATTATAGAATCCTATAAAATAAAACTTCCATAAGAGGATTTCTTTTTGTTTTGTTGGTTTTTTAACTTAACTATAATTCACAATACTGATAGAACTTGTATGGGTACGAGTTTATTAGCAAATTTACAGAATTTACAGAAGGCATAAAATTCATTATCTATTTGTGTGGGAATCCTATGATTTTGTAGGGATCTGAGTCAAAAAAACGGGGTCTGATGCATAATAGATACATTTTTCCTTTGTCAAAATTTTTCTTTTGTATCTGGTTCCAAAGAGGAATTGGAATTTATTGTAGAATGGAGTGCGGTAGAAGGAATTTCATTCCATGAAAACAAATGAAATCCATGGATGAAAAAATCCTTGAACCTGAAGAAAGGAACAACCTGTATAAAATATAAAATGAAGTCTATAATCATATCTATTATGTGTTTATGATCATATCTATTATGTGTTTATGTGTTGGCATTCTTCAATTTTTTGTAATAAATGCGATGCGGCCAATAGACAATAGAAGACAATAGAAGACAATAGAAAGGATCCATCCATATCCGTTCCATATCCACCCATTCCATATCCATATAACATCATATCCATATAATATATTATAATATATATCCATATAATATATATATATATTATATAAAAATATAAAATATAAATTAGATAAACAATCTATATAATATACATACACAATCGCGACATACACAATCGCGAGCTGTGATAATGATTTATATGATGAATAAATCATACTTTCTGGGATATGATTATGATTTATTCTTTAGCAATCTCACATCTGATAACGCGATTCTTTCATTTTCCACAAAGAATTTTTTTCCAATTCATGACTAATTTATTATACCTCCTTGACAACCGAAGAAATGTAAAAAGTCCATCTTATTCTTATTAGGAAAAGAAACTTTGGTCCCTTCTTTTCTTTGCCATTTTTGGATTATTCTATTTATACACAAAAAGAGAAAACCAAACTTATAACTTATTATGTACCAATGGAACCAATGACTATTCATGATTTCATATTGAATCCATTCCGTACGAATTCCAAAAGAATGTTATGGTCAAACTTCGTCTGAAACGATGTGGTAGAAAGCAACGTGCGACTTGAAGGACATTCCCGTATGTGGATTTTGACATCCATCATTTTCTATAGGAATGAAAATGCTCTCGGCTCGACATAGTTTGTTTTATCTTACAGTACCGGAATTGGTTTTTGGTACTTTTGGTACTAAGTAAATAGTACATGATGAAGCTCGAGTAAAAAGTATTGATTTTTTTGATCAGGAGGAAGGATCTAGGGTTAGTGCCAATCAATAAGTTGGAACAGCTTTGTAAATATGTTTTCTATTTTTCTATATAGAAAATAGAAATCAAAAAATGAAAACTCTAACAAAGTGGAAATGAAAAAGTCCAATTTGTCGGGAGCAAAATTAGTGAAATTTTTCGATCAAAAGTGTATCATAAAGTAATCTCCATCATTCCTATCATTTTTCTAGAAAAAGAAAAAAAAAAGCAAAAAGGTATGTTGCTGCCATTTTGAAGGGAGTAAAGATCACCGAAGTAATGTCTAAACCCAAGGATTCCACAAAGCAAGGATCAAAAGTTCCGGAACAAGGAAAGACCTTTTTCCATTGTCTCACCCATTAGATCGGAATGAAGAATCTCAATGGATTGGAGATGAGACAAACGAAAGGGGTTAGAGACAACTCAATTAAATAAATGCCTAAGGATTTGTCTTTCAGAGTTATACAACTTGAGTTAGGAGTACGAATGATATCTTTTTGTTCCTTTTTGTTCCATAACATAAAAAAAGATGGGAATCATAGATCGTCTAATTGATGATTTTATGGATTCATTTACTATTTGCAATTCAATTATTTCACTCACACTAAATAAACACTAAATTATAAATTAATAAATTAAATAAAAAATAATATATAATATAAATAATATATAAAACAATACATATATATAATATATGTATATACATAGTAAATGTAAATCTATATATTGTATATAATATATAATTTGTATTTTGTATGTATATAATAATGTATATGTTATTTATTATATGTTATTTATTATATATTATATGTTAGTTATAGTATATATATATATATATAAGTATAAGAATAATAAATGATATATATATAATATAAGATATATATGAGGATCTATATAAAAATCTATATAAAATAAAAATCTATATAAAACTATATAAAAATAAAACTATATAAAATAGATTTGAAATAAAACTATATAAAATATATATAAAATAGATTTGAATTGAACACATAAATTAGAAGAATCCATATACATAAATACAAATTAGATATTCATAATATATACATCTTTTTTCATATATTATACATACAAATATACAAAACAAAAAAATATAAATAAGGAACAAATATAAAAAGGAATTCAAATCATTCTTTCTTGAGCCGTATGAGGAGAAAACCTCTTATACGTTTCTAGGGGGGGGGGGGGCATTCTTGATCTATATCTATCCCAATGAGCCATCTATCGAATCGTTGCAATTGATGTTCAATCCCGAAGAGAAGGGAGAGATCTTGGGAAAGTGGGTTTTTATAATCCAATCCAAAATCAAACTTCTTTAGATATTCCTGCTATTCTCTATTTTCTTGCAAGGGGGGCTCAACCTACAGAAACTGTTCATGATATTTTAAAGAAGGCAGAAATCTTTAAGGAAATTTAAAAAACAAAGTGAACTAAAGTAAAAGTTAAAAAAAAAAGAAGAACAAGTGAATTGGGGTCGGGTTATGAGTCTTCAGTTTTGTAGAATGTCTTACTTAGCTTAGTATTTTCCCTCTTTCTTGCTTTGCTCTATCCAGACTCATGGATTTTTTTCTTCTTCTTGTTCTTGTAGGAATTTATGGGAAAGAAGGTTTTCATTCTATTTATTTGTTATTTGTTCTTCATTCATAGACCCCTTCTTCTTTAAAGTGATTCTTTCTTTTACCTACATTACATTTCAAATTTCTGTTGATTTTATGTTGTGCCAATCCAACCCTAAACCTTTTTCTTTTGATTTCTTTCGTCTTTTTTGTTTTCTCTGTATTCAATTCATATTGACAATAATGTATTGAACAAATAGAATTCGATCGTGGATCAATAGAATCATAGATCCATTTCTGTCCGGTTGGTTTTTGACTTCATTTAAGTGGTAGATTGACTAGAATGAAATGAAAAGAAATACATTTTTGAATTGATACAATCCATTCCGATATTTTTATTTATCTGTTCTGTTCTCATTGGATTTGTCCCTTTTTTAGTGTTATTTATCTTATCTAATCTAATTTATCTAATCTAATGGAATGGATTTTCAAATCTTGTTTGAATTTGTTCTTAGACCTGTCCTCTTTCCATGTTTTTTGCCAGGATTGCACACTTCATTTCTTTGTATTTTTATTTGGATCATATGTTGAATTGTATTCACATATTTCTTTGGGTTGCTAACTCAACGGTAGAGTATTCGGCTTTTAAGTGCGGCTATGATCTTTTACACATTTCGATGAAGGAACGAATTCGTCTAGACTTTTGGTAGAGTCTATAAGACCACGACTGATCCTGAAAGGTAATGAATGGAAAAAAGAGCATGTCGTATTCATTTTTAATGGAGAATTTGGAAGATAGATCTGATTGGTACAAAAATCTCGCTTTGATT